AGCTTCTCACTTGTTATGGCTTGGGCCTTTTATGGCGGATCTCGGCGCACAGACTCCTTTTTTCTACATTTTTAGAGAGAGAGAGTTAATATATGATCTATTTGAAGCTGCTACAGGTATGCGAATGATGCACAATTACTTTCGCATCGGAGGAGTAGCCGCCGATCTACCTTATGGATGGATCGAGAAATGTTTAGATTTCTGTGATTATTTTTTACGGGGAGTTGTTGAATATCAACAACTTATTACACAGAATCCCATTTTTTTGGAACGAGTTGAGCGAGTAGGTTTTATTAGCGGAGAAGAAGCAGTAAATTGGGGCTTATCAGGACCCATGTTACGAGCTTCTGGAATACGATGGGATCTTCGTAAAGTAGATCTTTATGAGTCTTACAACCAATTTGGTTGGAAAGTCCAATGGCAAAAAGAAGGAGATTCATTAGCTCGCTATTTAGTACGAATCGGTGAAATGAGAGAATCTATCAAAATTATTCAACAAGCTGTAGAAAAAATTCCTGGAGGACCTTATGAAAATTTAGAAATCCGTCGCTTTAAGAAAGAAAAGAATTCGGAATGGAATGATTTTGAATATAGATTTCTTGGTAAAAAACCTTCACCCAATTTCGAATTGTCAAAGCAAGAGCTTTACGTAAGAATAGAAGCCCCAAAAGGTGAATTAGGGATTTATCTAGTAGGAGATGATGGCCTTTTTCCCTGGAGATGGAAAATTCGTCCACCTGGTTTTATTAATTTGCAAATTCTTCCTCAGCTAGTTAAAAAAATGAAATTGGCTGATATCATGACGATATTAGGTAGTATAGATATCATTATGGGGGAAGTTGATCGTTGAAATGATAATAGATAGGGTAGAGGTAGAAACTATCAATTCTTTTTCGAAATCGGAATTATTAAAAGAAATCTATGGACTTATATGGATTCTACCCATTTTGACCCTTCTTTTGGGAATCACAATAGAAGTACTCGTAATTGTTTGGTTAGAAAGAGAAATATCCGCTTCGATACAACAACGCATTGGTCCTGAATATGCCGGCCCCCTGGGGCTACTTCAAGCTATAGCAGATGGGACTAAGCTACTTTTAAAAGAGGATATCCTACCATCACGAGGGGATATTCCCTTATTTAGCATTGGACCCTCTATAGCAGTCATATCAATTTTATTAAGTTTTTTAGTGATCCCTTTGGGATATCGTTTTGCTTTAGCTGATCTTAGTATTGGTGTTTTTTTATGGATTGCCATTTCAAGTATTGCTCCTATTGGTCTTCTTATGTCAGGATATAGCTCAAATAATAAATATTCTTTTTCAGGCGGTCTACGAGCTGCTGCTCAATCGATTAGTTATGAAATACCATTAACTTTTTGTGTATTAGCAATATCTCTACGTGTGATTCGTTAAAATGGGATCCTTTTCCTCTAAAATCCATTAAATATTTATCTTCCTTTTCTTATTCTCTATTCGAGTTGGTAAGTTAAACTAGATAGCTATATGAGTGAAATAAAACAGCTTATTAATTTGCAGTAAAAAAAAATCTCATTTCCTACGTACAAGAAAAAAATTGAAGTAAACATAAGCAGTGTAAACTCTTTACCCCAAGGTTGCTATTTTTTAATTAGTCATGTCTTGAAGCGGGCAAGAATAAAGGATTTACGAAAGGACGATATGGAATTCCATTAGTAAAATATCCCTAATTATTACTATAACTTATAAACATAAAAAGAATCCATCAAAAGTTAGTGAAAGGTCAGGAACACTAAAGTACATAAAGGATTAGTAATGGGGAAATCTAAGAATTAGAGATTTTTCCCCATAAAAGGAATAATAATAAAGACTTGAAATTAGTGGAAATGATCAAGTAGTACTTTCTTGGGATTCCGATCCAGAGTATGTTTCCATTCACTTGTTAAGGAAATGGCTATCAAGAACGAATTAATCCTTTATTTCTTTTTTCTTTTTAAATATAAATACCCCTCCCCGGGGAACGAAGAATAGGACAAAATATATAGAATGCAATACAAAAAAAAGATTTTTTTGTAATTATTTCCTCCCTCTATCCATATTCATACAGAATTCCTCCTGAACTAATGCCCAATTCTTTTTCTTTCCATTTATTAATAGAATTCCTATAACGAGTGTTTTATTCCAAGATTAAGTTAGTACTTAACAAAGAACAATTTTCATTATACTATAAAGGATGAGATCAATTCGGAAGCGTTCTTATTCTAGCAGACAGAATTCCTTTGGTCTAATTTAGGACTTTCCAATCGATTTTATTTTGCCTATAAAATAATTCTATCTACGCCCCAGAGGCTCATACCGAAAGGGAATAGTCCTTCTCTTTTTCTGATCATAGAGAAGCCGTATGAAGCTAAGGTTTCATGTACGGTTTTGGAATAGCGGTGGGAACTGTGATGTTATCATCGACTATGATTATCTAACAGTTCAAGTACAGTTGATATAGTTGAAGCACAGTCCAAATATGGTTTTTTGGGGTGGAATATTTGGCGCCAGCCTATAGGTTTTCTGGTTTTTCTAATTTCTTCTTTGGCAGAATGTGAAAGATTACCCTTTGATTTACCAGAAGCAGAAGAAGAATTAGTAGCAGGTTATCAAACCGAATATTCCGGTATAAAATATGGTTTATTTTATCTTGTTTCTTACCTAAATTTATTAGTTTCATCTTTATTTGTAACAGTTCTCTACTTAGGCGGGTGGGATTTATCTATTCCCTATATATCCTTTTTTGATTTTTTCCAAATGAATAAAGCAGTTGGCATTTTGGAAATGACAATGGGTATCTTTATTACATTAACTAAAGCTTATTTATTTCTCTTCATTTCTATCACAATAAGATGGACTTTACCCAGGATGAGAATCGATCAGTTATTAAATCTTGGATGGAAATTTCTTTTACCTATTTCCCTGGGTAATCTCTTATTAACAACCTCTTCCCAACTTGTTTCACTCTAAATAAGATAATAGAATAACAGTAAGAATATTTTCAACACAAAAGCTCTCTCAAACAAGAGAAAGAAACATACCTTTTTCATAGATATTTAGAATATGTTCCCTATGGTAACTGGGTTCATGAGTTATGGACAACAAACAATACGTGCTACAAGGTACATTGGTCAAAGTTTCATAACTACCTTATCCCACACAAATCGTTTACCTATAACGATTCACTACCCTTACGAAAAATCAATTACACCGGAGCGTTTTCGGGGACGAATCCACTTTGAATTTGATAAATGTATTGCTTGTGAAGTTTGTGTTCGCGTATGTCCGATAGATCTCCCCATTGTGGATTGGAGATTTGAAAAGGCTGTTAAAAGGAAACAATTGCTTAATTATAGTATTGATTTCGGAATTTGTATATTTTGTGGTAATTGTGTTGAGTACTGTCCGACAAGCTGTTTATCAATGACGGAAGAATATGAACTGTCTACTTATGATCGGCATGAATTGAATTATAATCAAATTGCTTTAAGCCGGTTACCAATCTCCATAATGGGAGATTACACAATTCAAACAATTAGAAATTCGGCAGAAAGTCAAATAGACCAAGATTTATCTTCAAATTCAAGAACGATTACTGATTACTAAACTAGGATTTTTTCTTTTTTGTTATAAAAATCTAACAATTCTTTACTAACTATAAAGAAAAACTAATAATTACCGCTTATTTTATTGCAAATTATTTCTTATTTTAAATCATACTATATTTTCGTGATAGAATTCCTAACTATACAGCTTATACACAAAAAAATATCCTAATCCCTTTTTCTTCCCTTGAATCCTTTAGTTTTAGTCAATTCATGAAAAATTTTATACTATTAATTTCTTTTTATCCATAATGGATTTACCCGGACCAATACACGAAATTCTTGTGCTATTTTTGGGATTTGTTCTTCTACTAGGGGGTCTAGGAGTAGTATTACTTACCAACCCCATTTATTCTGCCTTTTCGCTGGGATTAGTTCTTGTTTGTATATCCTTATTCTATTTTTTATTGAATTCCTACTTTGTAGCTGTCGCACAACTTCTTATTTATGTAGGAGCCATAAATGTCTTGATCATATTCGCTGTAATGTTTGTAAATGGTTCAGAATGGTCTAAAGATAAGAATTATTGGACTATTGGAAATGGGTTCACTTCACTTCTTTGTATAACTATTGTTTTTTCACTAATGACTACTATCCCAGATACGTCATGGTATGGAATTCTTTGGACTACAAGATCCAACCAAATAGTAGAGCAGGGTCTCATAAATAATGTTCAACAAATTGGGATTCATTTAGCAACCGATTTTTATCTTCCGTTTGAACTCATTTCCATAATTCTTCTAGTTTCTTTAATAGGTGCTATTACTATGGCTCGGCAATAAGAAAACTTAGAAAGAGTTAAAATTATAAGAATTACAAATCTAAAAAAAATAACTAAAGAATCACAATTTTGATTTAGTAAAACCCATCTACTGCCAACAAATACCTTCTTTTTTCTTTTGTTGTGTAATTGTTTTATTGTAATTAATTGAATCGATTCAATTCTTGTGTCCTCATATTGAAATGAATCGAGATTGATAAGGAGTTCGTTAATGATGTTTGAGCATGTACTTTTTTTGAGTGTCTATTTATTTTCGATTGGTATCTATGGATTGATCACAAGCCGAAACATGGTTAGAGCTCTAATATGTCTTGAACTTATACTGAATTCAATTAATCTAAATCTCGTAACATTTTCTGATCTATTCGATAGTCGCCAATTAAAAGGAGACATTTTCGCAATTTTTGTTATAGCCCTTGCGGCTGCTGAAGCCGCTATTGGACTATCCATTCTTTCTTCCATCCATCGTAATAGGAAATCAACCCGTATCAATCAATCTAATTTATTGAATAATTAGACATAGAATACTCTAAACAAAGGAGTACATATAATAAGAATCTCTAATATGTAAGATGAATAGAAATCGAATACGATTTTCTTATTATTTTATTATTTGAGAATATCCATTTTTTAGTAGGTTATTGCATAGTATTCTTTTTTACTTAAATGAATTTTTGTAATTCATTGATATTGCAATTTGAATATTGCAATAATTTATATTGAAAAGATGGTAGCCAATTTATTGGCGAATTCGAAATTCGTATAATTATGATTGTTGAAGTCCAAAATTTAAGTCTCTTGGCTCTTTTCACGCTTTCTCACAAACAGATTAAAAAATAGATTATTATTTTTTTTGAAGTTTGGACAAGCCATTGCTTTGTCTGGTGTCTACAATACATATGACTCATACAGTACTAATTTACCAGATCGGAAAAATTTTATGTTGAAAAGAAAAATTTATAGATCCAATGTCACATTCTGTAAAAATTTATGATACATGTATAGGATGCACTCAATGTGTACGAGCTTGTCCAACAGATGTATTAGAAATGATACCCTGGGATGGATGTAAAGCCAAGCAAATAGCTTCCGCGCCGAGAACCGAAGATTGTGTGGGTTGTAAGAGATGCGAATCTGCCTGTCCGACAGATTTTTTAAGCGTCCGCGTTTATTTAGGGCCTGAAACAACCCGTAGCATGGCTCTATCTTATTGATACGTTACAAAAAACTCCACTTGAATCGTCTGATTCCTCTTTACCGAAGAAGCCTGTGCTCGAAATAATCGAGCACGGGCTTTTGTGGGCAAAACGTATCTTATCTTTATCACTATCACTTTATCATGAGTTATTTTCCTTGGTTAACAATACTTGTAGTTTTTCCGATATTTGCAGGTTCATTAATTTTCTTTTTACCTCATAGGGGAAACAAAATCGTTAGGTGGTATACTATATCTATTTGTTTATTAGAATTCCTTCTAATGACTTATGCATTCTGTTATCATTTCCAACTGGAGGATCCCTTAATCCAATTAAAAGAGGATTCTAAATGGATAGATGTCTTCGATTTCCACTGGAGATTGGGAATTGATGGACTTTCATTAGGATCCATTTTATTGACAGGATTTATCACTACTTTAGCTACTTTAGCTGCTTGGCCAGTTACCCGGAATTCGCGATTATTCTATTTCCTGATGCTAGCAATGTATAGTGGTCAAATAGGATTATTTTCTTCGCGAGACCTTTTACTTTTTTTTATCATGTGGGAGTTAGAATTAATTCCTGTGTACTTACTTTTATCCATGTGGGGGGGAAAGAGGCGTCTATATTCAGCTACAAAGTTTATTTTGTATACTGCAGGCGGTTCCATTTTTTTCTTAATCGGAGTTCTGGGTATGGGCTTGTACGGTTCCAACGAACCGGGATTAGATTTGGAAAGATTAATTAATCAATCATACCCTGCAACCTTGGAAATACTTTTATATTTTGGCTTCCTTATTGCTTATGCTGTCAAATTGCCGATTATACCCCTCCATACGTGGTTACCAGATACCCATGGGGAAGCACATTATAGTACGTGTATGCTTTTAGCGGGAATCCTATTAAAGATGGGAGCATATGGGTTGATTCGTATCAACATGGAATTGTTACCTCATGCTCATTATCTATTTTCGCCCTGGTTGGTAATAATAGGAGCGATCCAAATAATCTATGCAGCTTCAACTTCTCTTGGTCAACGAAATTTCAAAAAAAGAATAGCCTATTCCTCTGTATCTCACATGGGTTTCATAATTATAGGAATTGGTTCCATAACCAACATCGGACTCAATGGAGCTATTTTACAAATATTATCCCACGGATTTATTGGCGCTACACTTTTTTTCTTGGCAGGAACGGCTTGTGATAGAATGCGTCTTGTTTATCTCGAAGAACTGGGGGGGATATCTATTCTAATACCGAAAATTTTTACCATGTTTAGTAGCTTTTCAATGGCTTCTCTTGCATTACCAGGAATGAGCGGTTTTGTCGCAGAATTATTAATATTTTTTGGACTAATTACTAGCCCAAAATTTCTGTTAATGCCAAAAACGCTAATTACTTTTGTAATGGCAATTGGAATGATATTAACTCCTATTTATTTATTATCTATGTTACGCCAAATGTTCTATGGATACAGACTATTTAATGTTCCAAACGCAAATTTTCTGGATTCTGGACCACGAGAACTCTTTCTTTTAATCTGTATCTTTTTACCAGTAATAGGAATTGGTATTTATCCAGATTTAGTTCTCTCCCTATCCGTTGACCGGGTAGAGGCTCTCTTATCCAATTATTATCCTAAATAGGTTTTTTTAACTAGCCCGCTCTATTAATCGAGAAAAAAAATAAAAAAGTCTAATTAGATTTATCTCGCATTTTTGAGAACCCTTTGAGAAGGCGCTCAAGGGGTTCTCAAATAAAACGAAAAAGTAAAAACCTTAATGAAATGAAGGTTTTATTTTATGTAATCAGTTAGGTGTTAATGTAAACGAACCATAACTATGTAAACCTATTCCTAATAGATTGATACCGAAATAGCAGATCCAAATTATAAGAAATCCTATCGAAGCTACAAGTGCAGAATTCGTACCCTTCCAATTTTGATTTGTTCTACTATGTAAATAAATTGCGAATATGGTCCAAGTAATAAAAGCCCAAGTTTCTTTAGGATCCCAATTCCAATAGGATCCCCACGCTTCATTAGCCCATACTGCTCCACAAAGAATACCTATGGTTAAAAGGGTAAATCCTAGGCTAATCACACGATAACTCCAAGAATCCAAACGCTCAGTTAATTGATATTTGTAATAATTTGGAAAAGAAGGAACAGAGGTGCTTTTTAAATAACTTCTTTTTGCATAGAAATATTCCATCTTACTAAATAAAAATCTTTTATTTAAAACATTTTTATTCTTTTTAGAAAAGAAATTGAAATTATTTCGAAATCTAATGATTAGAATAGCGGCGGATAATAAGGATCCACACAAAAGAGTTGCATAGCTTAGTAACATCATACTGACATGCATCATTAACCATTGAGATTGTAGAGCGGGTACTAGTATTGTGGATTGATGCATTTCAGTTAAAAGACCTGACGTGGCAAAGCCTTGCGTTAAAATAGTACTTGGCGTAGTTATTGTGCTTAAATCATTTTTAGAGTTCTGTACCTTAGGAATCGTATGAAGAATATACAGAGCCCAGGAAAGGAAGATCAATGACTCATATAAATTACTTAATGGAAAATGTCCTGAAGAAACCCAACGAGAAACTAGGAATCCTGTTATAGAGAAAAAAGTAGCTATCATTCCTTTTTCTGACGAATCACGTAATCCCCCAAGTTCACGAACTAATAAGGCTCTCAAATGAATCGTAATCACAATTGAAATGGTTGAGAAAGAAATATGAGTTAGTATATGTTCTAAAGTTGCAAATAGCATAAGGGGAAGGTCCCATTACAAAATTGTAAATTTCGAATTGAATCCATTTTATAATCTATTGTATTCTTTTTCGAGAATGCCGCCACTCGGATTCGAACCGAGATGCTTCAGCACTGCTTCCTAAGAGCAGCGTGTCTACCAATTTCACCATGGCGGCTAACTTCAAATAATAGATAACTTAAAAGAATAATAGTTATTATCTCACGAACCGTCCAGATTGGTAAAGCCCGTAAAATTTATGAACATTAGAGTCTTCATTAAAATAGACTTCGTTTGGTAGTATCATTGCGATTTTTTTTTTTTACAATAAACTCTTGCTTTGCCTAATAGAAACACTGCTTGAAAGAGTTGGAACTTCTTTTTTCTAAGTTGGAATATAGAAGAATTTTTTTTTTAGAATTAGTTTATCGTTTCAATTTTAATAATTCTTTCGATACAATGGACAAAATCCAAAAACTCTTTTCTATTTATGCATTTTAATTTCATCATTAAATAGAAACCCTTTTTTATTAATGTTTTATTAATGAAAGCTTTTATGCTCTTATTAATAGGATTTACCAATCTTAAAGCAATGATTTTGGATAAGATAGGTGGAAGTTTTAAATCCTATTGCAAGAATACTTCACTTTTCATAAAAGAATCCTCATAATAAAAGATGAGGATTCTTTTATGAAAAGTTCATTGATAGGGAAAGAATAGTTAGCACACAGTATACCAAAAACTTTTATTCTATATATCGGAGGGGTTTGTTCTAAGAATATTGTAGCGAGGAATTCGACACATAAAAGTACATTCATTAATTAATCCAAATTATTCATATTAAATAATTGGAATTGTTTTTTGATAGGTCAATTCAGATTATTCCAAAACCAGATTATTTGTTTGTTTCCCAGAAAAACCCTTTGGTTTTGGATGCTCGTTGTCGCTGGAAAATGATCTTGATTTTGCTAAACAATAAGATTGTACTATGGAAAAATAAGTCTTATTTTTCCAAATATTTTTACGAATACGCTTTTTTGACATTGAAGTACGTTTTTTTGGAACTGCCATTCAAAAAGGAAATTACTTTTTTCTAGTTGTATGTGAAAGACATCTATTGCCACAAATCAATCCTTCTTTCTTCTTTTTCTTAGTATTTCGTCTTAGTATTTATACTTAGATACTGAAAGATATTTAAATTCTGAATTATTTTTTACTTCATTTTGTCTAATGCGGATAAGACAAGAATTTGTTAGCATTTTTTCTGTATAGATTTTATACTTTGTTTTAATAATATAGAATATATGGAAGGGTTTTCCATTTAAATCTAGTTATCTATATATTTATATATCAAGGATACTCCATATTTATATATCAAGGATACTCCATATATAGATATACGGTACGGAAGTCTATCCCCCATATAAGACGAGGGGGCAAAAAGAACCGAAAATTCAAATATTTAATTTTTTATTTATTTAATTAAATTAAATTAAGAATGGTATTCCATAATGGAATTCTAATTAAAAAATAAAAAATACTGAATCTCTTAAACAAGACATTATAAAACTTAGTTAATTATAGTAATTAGGATTTAAGTTCTCTAAACAAGAGAGCTGTTTCATCTTTGTTTTAAAGAAATAGAAAAATCAATAGAAAGTTAAATGATTCCGCTTTTTTTTCATAAATATCCTTATTTAGGTAATAACTAGGTAACGAAGTTAGTTGATTAAGTTTTTGAATTTAACCAACTAAACCCATTCTTAATTTTGGATTATTTCAATGATATAAATTTTCAAAAATTAAGAATTCTAGTATTTTTCTTATTCTTTTTACTTATTATTTATTCCTTCATAAAGAGATAAGAATAGGTTTGGTGAATCAGAAACAATTTTTTTTATAGAAAATTGAAGTAAAAATTTCAAGTAAAAATTGTAATTTCTTTTCTTATGGAACACACATATCAATATGCTTGGATAATCCCTCTTCTCCCACTTCCAGTTATTATGTCAATGGGGTTTGGCCTTTTTCTTATTCCAATAGCGACAAAAAATTTCCGTCGCATATGGGCTTTTCCTAGTGTTTTACTCTTAAGTATAGCTATGGTATTCTCAGTTCAATTGTCTATTCAACAAATAAATGGAAGTTCTATCTATCAATATCTATGGTCTTGGACCATCAATAATGATTTTTCCTTAGAATTTGGATACTTGATTGACCCGCTCACTTCGATTATGTTAATGCTAATTACTACTGTAGGAATCCTGGTTCTTATTTATAGTGATGGTTATATGTCTCATGATGAAGGATATTTGAGATTTTTTATTTACATAAGTTTTTTCAATATTTCCATGTTGGGATTGGTTACTAGTTCCAATTTGATACAAATTTATTTTTTTTGGGAACTTGTGGGAATGTGTTCCTATTTATTGATAGGCTTTTGGTTTACACGACCAATCGCAGCGAGTGCTTGTCAAAAAGCTTTTGTAACTAATCGTATAGGGGATTTTGGTCTTTTATTAGGAATTTTAGGTTTTTTTTGGATAACAGGTAGTTTAGAATTTAGGGATTTGTTCCAAATAGCTAATAATTGGATTCCTAATAATGGGACGACCTCTTTCCTTACTACTTTATGTGCTTTTTTATTATTCCTTGGTGCAGTTGCGAAATCCGCACAATTCCCTCTTCACGTATGGTTACCCGATGCAATGGAGGGACCCACTCCCATTTCGGCTCTTATACACGCAGCAACTATGGTTGCTGCGGGGATTTTTCTTCTAGCTCGGCTTCTCCCTCTTTTCATATCTCTACCTTTGATAATGAGTTTCATTTCTTTAGTAGGTACAATAACACTCTTCTTAGGAGCTACTTTAGCTCTTGCTCAGAGAGATATTAAAAGAACTTTAGCCTATTCTACAATGTCTCAATTGGGTTATATGATGTTAGCTCTAGGTATAGGTTCTTATCAAGCTGCTTTATTCCATTTGATCACTCATGCTTATTCAAAAGCTTTATTGTTCTTGGGATCCGGATCTATTATTCATTCAATGGAACCGCTTGTTGGATATTCACCAGATAAAAGTCAGAATATGGCTCTTATGGGTGGTTTAAGAAAATACATTCCAATTACAAGAACCACTTTTTTATGGGGTACGCTTTCTATTTGTGGTATTCCGCCTCTTGCTTGCTTCTGGTCCAAAGATGAAATCCTTAGTAATAGTTGGTTGTATTCGCCCTTTTTTGGAATAATAGCTTCCTTTACTGCCGGGTTAACTGCCTTTTATATGTTTCGGATATATTTACTTACGTTTGACGGGTATTTTCGTTTTGAAAATTATAGTAGCACTAAAGAAGATTCCTTGTATTCAATATCTTTATGGGGAAATAGGATATCCAAAGGAGTTAATAAGGATTTCGTTTTATCAACAACGAAGAGTGAAGTTTCTTTTTTTTCACAAAATATATCCATATCCAAAAGTCAAGGTAATACAAGAAATAGGATAGGATCTTTTAGTACTTCCTTTGGGTCTAAAAATGTTTTTACCTATCCGCATGAAACGGGAAATACTATGTTATTTCCTCTTCTTATATTACTCCTTTTTACTTTCTTCATTGGATTCATAGGAATCCCTTTTGAAAATGGAACAATGGATAATGGAATAGCGAGGTTAACCATATTATCCAAGTGGTTAATTCCCTCAATAAACTTTACTCAGGAAAGCTCCAACTCTTCTATAAATTTTATTACTAATGCAATATCTTCTGTAAGTCTAGCTATCCTCGGTTTATTCATAGCATATATTTTCTATGGATCTGCTTATTCTTTTTTTCAGAATTTGGATTTACAAAATTCCTTTTACAAAGGAAGTCCCAAAAAGAACTTTTGGGATCAAGTAAAAAAAAAGATATACAGTTGGTCATATAATCGTGGTTATATAGATATTTTCTATAGTGGGGTCTTTACCCTGGGTATAAGAGGATTAACCGAACTCACGGAGTTTTTCGATAAGGGTGTCATTGATGGGATTACCAATGGAGTAGGTCTTGCTAGTTTTTGTATAGGAGAAGAAATTAAATATGTAGGGGGAGGGCGAATCTCGTCTTATTTATTCTTTTTTCTATGTTATGTATCTGTTTTTTTATTC